ATGTTATATATATATGTATATATATGTATATATATGTATATATATATATATATATGTATATAATAATATAATAATATAATAATATAATAATATAATAATATAATAATATAATAATATAATAATATAATAATATAATAATATAATAATATAATAATATAATAATATAATAATATAATAATATAATAATATAATAATATAATAATATAATAATATAATAATATAATAATATAATAATATAATAATATAATAATATAATAATATAATAATATAATAATATAATAATATAATAATATAATAATAGATAGTATATTGGTGGTGTGTTAGTTGTTTATTTGGTAGGTACCTGTTTTGTAATAGTACCTTAGCTAGCATTTGTGTCAGTTTAGTTACTCTCGGATTTAGGGGTTTGACGAGAAGTAAGTGGCTATTCGGGCTGAGTGTTAGTTTTGACGGGGGGTAGGGGGGTTTAGCTAAAATAAAATGTGTCTATTTGGCGAATGGTTTGAAATTACTGTCGTAAGTTTTTGTAAAAATATATGTCCTACAAGCATTAATTCAATAATACCATATCATATCTTGCAAGACCAATCAATTTGAACGTAAGTCCAGTTTCACTGAGTCGGCAGGTATCAGTTATGCGGGCCTGAGAACAGAAAGAGAAAAAAAAGACTACTATATGCATTTAAGAACATAATATGTCAGGTTATAAATTTAATGTATAGAACACATTAACCAGAGGCCTTTTAAAGAGGAACGAATGAACTTTACCAATAGTATGTGCCTGAAAAAACAACCAGAGGCAAGAATAGATCAGTTATGTACGCCATCATTACAATGGGCCTGAAACTGGTAATGTTGTATCTTACTAACAAGGGTTGCTTATCTCTCGTGCTCAGCTAGATTAAGAAATAACCATATACTGGACCAAATCCATGGTAGAAAACAATTATGTAAGTTTATGTCCTTAAACCATTAACTTAATAATACCTAAATAATATTCATGTCTCAACCAGAATAATAAGTATTAATCATATCTGTTAAGTCCAAATGAGATCAAGCAGTAATATTACTAGTGATATGCTAGGGGAAAAAAAATGAATGCACGATAATACATAGTAAAGTACAGTAGACATTCCTCTCTTGGGCACGGGAGAGTAAAATGAGTAATTTTTTGGCATTGCCAAAAGGTAGTTTAATGAAAATTCCGGTTTTGGGGGCCGGGGATGAAGGTTTGGATCCTTCTTTTTTGATCACTCTAGGAAGATTGTAGTCTTCAGTCTTTGGTTTACAAGACCAATGCTTTACGGATTAAGCTACTGGAGTATTTTTAGTTTAGTATTTTGTTTTCAATGAGTCCTGTAAGGGGTATAAGTGTTAAAAAGATTATGAAGTATAGGATAGAGGCTGCTTGGCCAATAGCGATGAATGGGGTTTCGACTGGTTGTCCTCCGATTCATGTGAGTACTAACAGATCAGCTGCTAAGCATCAAAGGAGAATTTGGGTTAATGGTCGGAATGAAGCTGTGCGTTGTTTTGAGGTATGCAGGGTTGGTACTATAAATAGTACAAGGATGGAGGATAGGAGGGCAAGTACACCTCCTAGTTTGTTGGGGATGGATCGAAGGATTGCGTAGGCGAAGAGGAAGTATCATTCTGGTTTGATATGAGGGGGAGTGGATAGCGGGTTAGCTGGTGTGAAGTTGTCTGGGTCGCCTAAGAGATTTGGGGAGAATAATGCTAGGGTTAATAGGAGGGTGAGTATTAGGATGAGACCTAGTAGGTCTTTGTATGAGAAGTAGGGGTGGAAGGGGATTTTGTCAGCGTTTGAGTTTAATCCTGTTGGATTATTTGATCCAGTTTCGTGGAGGAAGAGTAAATGTACGGCTGCTAGACCAGCGATAGCGAAGGGGAGTAGAAAGTGAAAGGTGAAGAATCGAGTTAGGGTGGCATTGTCTACTGAGAATCCTCCTCAAATTCATTGTACAAGGGTATTGCCAATGTAGGGGGTGGCTGAGAGTAGGTTTGTGATGACGGTGGCGCCTCAGAATGATATTTGGCCTCATGGTAGGACGTAGCCTACAAATGCAGTAGCTATAGTTAGGAATAGTAGGATGATTCCTGTGTTTCAGGTTTCTTTGTATAAGTATGAGCCGTAGTAGAGCCCTCGACCAATATGAAGGTAGATGCATATGAAGAAGATGGAGGCTCCGTTGGCGTGTGTATTGCGGATCAGTCATCCGTACTGTACATCTCGGGTGATATGGGCTACTGATGAAAATGCTAGTGAGATGTCTGGTGAGTAATGTATTGCCAGGAAGATTCCTGTGGTGATCTGAAGGATTAGGCAGGTGCCTAGTAATGATCCGAAGTTTCATAGAGCAGAGATGTTAGAAGGGCTTGGGAGGTCAATAAATGAGTTGTTGATAATTTTTATTATAGGGTGGGTTTTTCGTAGATTTATGGTCATTAATGTTTTTGTAGTTGAACACAACGGCGGTTTTTCAAATCACAGGTCTTGGTTAAAATCCAGGCAAGAACTATGATGTATTTTATGTTTTTATTAGGGTTTTGTTTTGTTTTTTGAATGGTGGGTGTTTCTTGTAATCCTTCTCCTTATTATGGGGTGGTTAGTTTAATTTTTGGTGCGCTTTCTGGGTGTGGGGTATTGGTTAGTATAGGGGGGTCTTTTGTCTCTTTAGTCTTGTTTTTAATTTATTTAGGGGGGATGTTAGTTATTTTTGCGTATTCATCTGCGTTGATGGCAGAGTCTTTTCCTGTTGGTTGAGTAAGTTTGGAGGGGGTATTTTATGGGTTATATTATCTTTTTATTATTGTAGTTTTTATACAAATGGGCTGTCATTTGTGGAGTATTGAAGGGATTGGTGCTGATACTGTGGATGCTGGTGGGTTACATGTTGTTCGTTTAGATTTTAGTGGGATTTCATGGCTTTATTATTTTGGTAGTGGGTTGCTTTTGGTTGCTGGTTGAGGGTTGTTGTTAACGTTGTTTGTTGTATTGGAGTTAGTTCGCGGGTTATCTCGTGGAGTGCTTCGTGCAATTAGGTTATGATAAGATAATTAGTAGTATAATTGATAGGATAAATGAAGTCATGTAAATTTTGATGAGGCCTTTTTGTGATGAGATTAGTGTGCTTGGGGTGATTTGTGATTTGGCCAAGCCTTTGGGGCCAATGCTCTCATATCAAGATAAATCGATTAGGTGGGTTGCAGTGTTTTGGCTGAATTTTAGGTTGATCGTTGGGAATAAACGGTGGACTAGAGTGTTGAAGTAGGCTAGTGAGCTGGAAAAGTTATGGATGTTAGAGGGCTTTATGGATATTTTGTCGGCTATTGAAGTTAATTCTAGAGCTAATAGTAAGCCTAGGATTGTTATTGCTAGTGCTGTAATCTTGATGTATATTGGTATAGTTGTTGGTGGGGTTTTTAGTGGTATAGTGTTTAATGAGATGATGAGTCCGGCGATAATGCTGCCTGCGGCAAGGCGGGTGATTGGGTTAATGATGGTTGGGTTGTTTTCATTTAGTAGTATTATGGAGTGGTATCGGGGTTGTCCTGTTTGCACGAATGTTATAATTCGTAGGCTGTAGATTGCGGTGAATGAGGTTGCGATTAGTGTTAGGAGTAGGGCTCAGGCGTTTAGGTAGGATGTGTTTATAACTTCAATGATGATGTCTTTGGAATAAAATCCAGTTATAAATGGTATGCCTGTGAGTGCTATGCTGCCAATGGTTAGGCAGGAGGAAGTAATTGGTAGTGGTTTATGCAGTCCTCCTATTTTTCGAATGTCTTGTTCATCGTTGAGGTTGTGGATGATTGAGCCGGAGCATAAGAATAGCATAGCTTTAAAGAAGGCGTGTATAGAAATGTGTAGGAAAGCTAGTTGTGGTTGGTTTAAACCAATAGTTACTATTATAAGGCCGAGTTGGCTTGATGTGGAGAAGGCGATAATTTTTTTGATATCATTTTGGGTGAGGGCGCAGAATGCTGTAAATAGGGTGGTAGTAGCTCCTAGGCATAGGCAGATTGAGAGGGCTAAATTGCTAGTGGCTAGGATAGGGTGGATTCGGATGAGTAGGAAGATGCCAGCGACAACTATTGTACTGGAGTGTAGTAATGCTGAAACTGGGGTTGGGCCCTCTATGGCTGCTGGTAGTCAGGGGTGAAGGCCGAATTGGGCTGATTTTCCCGTTGCAGCTAAGATAAAACCAAGGAGTGGGAGGGGTGGAATTGGATTGGTGTTGGTAAAGATTTGTTGGAGCTCTCATGTATTTGTGTTTATTGCCAGTCAGGATATGCTAAGAATTAATCCAATGTCTCCTGTGCGGTTGTAAAGGATGGCTTGTAGAGCTGATAGGTTTGCCTCTGTCCGTCCTCGTCATCACCCGATTAGTAGGAAGGATATAATTCCTACCCCTTCTCAGCCAATGAAGAGCTGGAATATGTTGTTGGCTGTTACTAGAGTTATTATGGCTACTAGGAAAGTTAGTAGGTATTTGAAAAATTTTGTGATGTGAGGGTCCGTGGACATGTATCAATAGGTAAATTCTAGGATGGATCATGTTACATATAAGGCGATGGGTATAAATATAATGGAGTACTGATCGAATTTAAAGCTTATGTTAATGTTAAATGTAAATATGTTTGATCAGTGAAGGTTGGTAATGATTGATTCAATGTCTAGATAAATAAAGATAGTTAATGGGATTAAGGCGGTGAAGAATGCTGTTTTTACAGTTGTTTTTGTTTTTGTAACTAGTGGTTCTTTGGTGGGGTATATAGGTATTATTAAAGGTAGTGTTAGTGTGAGTAGTGTTAAGAGAAGGGTGGAGTTTATTGTCAGTGAAGTCATTACTTTTACTTGGAATTGCACCAAGGGTTAGTGGTTCCTAAAACCAGTGGATTACTTCTATCCTTTAAAAGTGAGGGAGCTGAGAGGTTAGTCTCAGATATAGGAGTTAGCAGTTCTTATTGTATAATACCTCTCTCGGTTTATAAGGAGGTTTTAACTCCTATTTTTAGAGCCACAGTCTAATGTTTGCTTTGAAACTATATTAACGGTGAAGGGTGTTGGCACCTTGAATTAATTCTGGTTGTATTATTAGTAGTGCTATTGGTAATATATGGAGTATTATGAGTAGATGTTCTCGTGTGTGGGTTGGGGGGATTGTTTTTATGTGTGAAGGAGTTTCTCCTCATTGTGTGATGGTTAGTATATATAGGGTATAAGCGGCGGTTATTAGGGTCCCTAATCCTGTCAGTAGGATTGTAATATTTGATCAATTAAATAGTGAGACGATGATGGTTAGTTCCCCTATTAGGTTGATGGTTGGTGGAAGGGCTATATTGGTCAGACTAGCTGAAAATCATCATAATCCTATTAAGGGTAGTAATAGTTGTATGTTTCGAGCCAGGAGTAGTGTTCGGCTGTTAGTTCGTTCATAGTTTGTATTGGCTAGGCAGAAAAGTATTGACGATGTTAGACCGTGAGCAATTATAAGTGTGATGGCCCCGGTGCATGCTCATTCGGTTTGTGTTAGTGTTGCAGCGATGACTAAGCCTATATGACTTACGGACGAATAAGCGATTAATGATTTTAGGTCTGTTTGGCGTAAGCAGATAAAGCCAGTCATGATTACTCCTCATAATGCCAATATTATGAATGAGTAGGAGAGTATTTTTAATGGTGGAGTTAGTGTTATTGTTATGCGGATAATGCCGTATCCCCCAAGTTTAAGTAGTACGGCTGCGAGGATTATTGATCCTGCGATTGGGGCTTCTACGTGTGCTTTGGGCAGTCATAGGTGCAGTCCGTACAGGGGTATTTTGATCATGAAAGCGGTAAATAGTGCTAGACATCATATTGTATGGGTTCATGAGTTTATTGTGTTGGGGTAGGTGGATAGTTGTAATGTGCAAATGGACAGAGTGCCGCTATAGGTTTGTGTAGTTAAGAGGGCTACTAGTAGTGGCAGAGACCCGATAAGAGTGTAAAATAGGAAGTAGGTTCCGGCGTTTAGTCGTTCTATTTGGCCGCCTCAGCGTGTGATAATTACTAGTGTTGGGAGTAATGTAGATTCGAATGCGATGAAAAATATGATTAGTTCTGTAGTTGAAAAAGCCAGAATTAATGAGATTTGTAGTAGAATGGTGATGAGGATGAAGGTTCGTTTTCGTGGAGTCGGTTCTGTGGTTAGGTTGCTTTGGCCAGCCATGATTATTATTGGGGTGAGTCAACATGATAGGATGAGAAATGGGGCGGAGATTTGGTCTACTCCTAGGTAGCAGTTGGAGAAGGTTATTAATTCTGTGGAAGGTTTAAATCATTGTAGGCTTAGAAGGGCGATTCAGAAGCTGTGGGTTAATGCAGTTGGTCAGAGTTGTTTTGATTTACATAGTATGATTGTTGGTAGTAGTAAAATTATTGGAATTATTATTTTTAACATTGTAATAGGTTTAGGTTTTGTAGGTGGCTTGAACCATGAGTTCGCGAGGATGCTACGAGTAGTGATAGTCCCATGCCAGCCTCGCAAGCTGAGAAGGTTAATACTAGTATTGGGGCAAGTATAAATGATGAAGCTTCTAGTTGAATAGACCATATTGATAGGGCTATAAATAGGGATAGTATTATTCCTTCAAGACAAAGTAGGGTGGGGATTAGGTGGGCTTGGTGTAATAAAAATCCCAAGGTGCTAACAATGAAGGCGCAGAGGGAGGTAAAATGTATGGATGTGATCATTTGATAGCCGTGAAATTTAATCACGATTGACTAAGTCGAAATTAGTTGTCTTGTGTTAGACTAGTTATCTATTCTGCTCATTCTAGACCTCCTTGAATTCATTCGTAAAGGAGGCCTAGGGTTAGTAATGATATAATAATGAAGGCTCAGGCGAAGGTGTAGGTTGGATATGGGAGTTGAATGGCTCATGGTAGGGGTAGTAGTAATGCGATTTCTAAATCAAATAGGAGGAATAAAATTGCTACTGAGAAAGAATCGAATTGAGAATGGTGGACGAGTATTTTTTAGCGGGTCGAAGCCACATTCGTATGGGGATAATTTTTCGTTATCTGGTTTTGCCAGTGTGAATCAGTAATTTAGTAATGTTAAAATTGTAGGTAGGGCTAGGTAAATTATTATGATTGAAACTATTAGATTCATTACTTTTCTTTAGGGTTAAACTGAAACTTAGTGATTGGAAGTCACTTGTACTATTATACTAGAAAAGTATGAGCCTCATCAGTAAATTGATACGTATAAGAAGAGTCACACAACATCTACAAAATGTCAATATCAAGCGGCTGCTTCGAATCCAAAGTGGTGAGTGGAGGTGAAATGGTATTTAATTTGTCGTAGTAGGCATACAATTAAGAATGTTGATCCAATGATTACGTGTAGTCCGTGGAAGCCTGTTGCGACGAAGAATGTAGAGCCGTATACACCATCAGCGATTGTGAATGGTGCTTCATAATATTCTATGGCTTGTAATGCTGTGAAGTATAATCCTAGTAAAATTGTAAGGCTAAGGGCTTGAATGGTTTGGTTTCGGTTGGCTTCTATTAAGCTATGGTGGGCTCAGGTGATTGTTACGCCTGAGGCTAATAAGACTGCCGTGTTTAATAAGGGGACTTCAAATGGGTTTAGTGGTGTAATTCCTGTTGGAGGTCAACATCCCCCTAGGTCGGGTGTGGGAGCTAGACTTGAATGGTAAAAAGCTCAGAAGAATCCAATAAAGAAAAATACTTCTGATGTAATGAATAGGATCATGCCGTATCGTAAGCCTTTTTGTACTGGAGGGGTGTGATGTCCTTGGAAGGTCCCTTCTCGTACAATATCTCGTCACCATTGGAATATGGTGAGTAGTATAATTGATGAACCTAGGGTTATTAGTAATGTTGAGTTGTAGTGGAATCACATGGCAAGACCGGAAGTTATGAGTAATGCTGCTGCTGCACCTGTTAATGGTCACGGGCTTGGGTTTACTATGTGGTAGGCATGTGTTTGGTGGGCCATTAGATATTTTCTTGTAGGTAGAGGCATAGAAGTAGGACAAATACATAAGCTTGAATTATGGCCACTGCTAGTTCTAGAATTGTTAGTAAAAGGAGGATGGTTCCGGTTAGAATAGATAAGGTTGTTATTGTTGGTAATAGGGCTAGTACTGCGGTGGAAGTAAGTTGGATTAATAGGTGTCCGGCTGTCAGATTAGCTGTAAGTCGTACACCTAAGGCTAAAGGTCGGATAAAAAGGCTGATTGTTTCAATAATAATGAGGACTGGGATGAGTGGAGTTGGGGTTCCTTCTGGTAATAGGTGTCCTAATGATGTTGTTAATTGATTTCGAAGTCCTGTAAGTACTGTGGCGAGTCATATGGGGACGGCTAGTCCTATGTTTATAGAGAGTTGGGTAGTGGGGGTGAATGTATATGGTAGTAATCCTAATAGGTTGGTTATTAAAAGTAAGGCTATTAGTGATGTTAGGATGATAGATCATTTATGTCCTGTTTTGTTAATGGGTAGTATTAGTTGTTTTGTAAATAGATTGATTGCTCATGTCTGTAGAGTTGACAGGCGGTTAGTTAGTCATCGGTTGTTTGGGGTTGGGAAAATGATTGATGGTATGAGTAGGGCTAAAATAATTAGCGGGATTCCTAAGATTTGTGGGCTTATGAATTGATCAAAAAATGTTAAGTTCATGGTCAGGTTCATGGGTTTGTGCTAGTCATTTTATTATCTTTGTTGGCGGGATCATTTATAGATAAGTAAGACGAGATTTTTGGTTGTAAGATTACAATATATGCTAATCATGTGGAGGAGAGAATTAAGAATCATGGGTCTAGGTTTAGTTGTGGCATGTCACTAAGGAGGGTGGAGAGTTCTCTTTTTCTAGCTTAAAAGGCTAGCGCTATCCTGTTTAGCTTCTATAGTGGGTTAGGAGAGTATTAGTGAAGATCAGTTTTCAAAGTGTTTTAAGGGTACAGATTCTACTACAATTGGTATGAAGCTGTGGTTAGCTCCGCAGATTTCTGAACATTGTCCATAAAATACTCCTGGGCGTGCTATAATGAAGGTTGATTGATTTAACCGTCCAGGGACTGCATCTGCTTTTACCCCCAGTGACGGAATTGCTCATGAGTGTAAAACGTCTTCGGCTGAGATTAACATTCGGATTGGGGATTCTATTGGTATTACTACACGATGGTCTACCTCTAGTAGTCGGAAGTGTCCATTTGGAAGGCTTTGGGTTGGAATTATGTAGGAGTCGAATTCAAGGTTTTTATAATCAGTGTACTCATATGTTCAATATCATTGATGTCCTATGGCTTTAATAGTTAGATGCGGGTTGTTGATTTCATCTATTAGGTAAAGAACTCGCAGGGATGGTAGTGCAATGGTGATTAGGACGATAGCTGGTAAGACAGTTCAAATTATTTCTACTTCTTGAGCATTTATAGTGTTGGTATATGTTAATTTAGTTGTTATTATCAGGGTGATAATATAAAGTACTAGAGTGCTAATTAAGAATACAATTATCAGGGTGTGATCGTGAAAGTGGTGAAGTTCTTCTATAATAGGTGATATTGCGTCTTGAAATCCTAATTGAAATGGGTGTGCCATTAAGTCGTAAAGGGTTTGAACCTATAATTTAACCTTGACAAGGTTAAGTAATGTGTTTTACTAACGTCTTGTAAGAGGGAAACATAAAGGTTATGTGACTGGCTTGAAACTAGTTTAAGGGGGTTCGATTCCCTCCTTTCTTGGGTTTGAACATGGGCAGGTTCTTCGTAGGTGTGGTATGGGGGTGGGCAGCCATGTAATCATTCTACGTTGGTAGTTGTGAGTTCGACTGTTATTACTTTTCGTTTTGAAGAGAGTGCCTCTCAGATAATGAATATTATTATAATTACTGCTATTAGGGAAATTAGAGATCCGATTGATGAGATGGAATTTCATAAGGTGTATGCATCTGGGTAGTCAGAGTAACGTCGTGGTATTCCAGCTAGGCCTAAGAAGTGTTGAGGGAAAAAGGTGATGTTAACACCTGCAAACATTACCCCAAAGTGGATTTTTGCTCAAGTTTGGTGTAATGAATATCCAGTGAAGAGCGGGAATCAATGGGTGAATCCTGCTATAATAGCGAATACAGCTCCTATAGATAGAACATAATGGAAGTGCGCTACTACGTAGTAGGTGTCGTGTAGTACAATATCTAGGGATGAATTGGCTAGTACAATACCTGTAAGGCCTCCAATAGTAAACAGGAAGATAAAACCAAGTGCTCATAATATGGCGGCGTCTCATTTAATCATTCCTCCGTGTAGAGTAGCTAGCCAGCTAAATACTTTTACTCCTGTCGGGATAGCAATAATTATTGTTGCGGATGTAAAATAGGCTCGGGTATCCACATCTATCCCGACGGTAAATATATGATGGGCTCATACAATAAAGCCTAAAAATCCAATTGATATTATTGCTCAAACTATCCCCATATATCCGAATGGTTCTTTTTTACCAGCGTAATAGGTAACAACGTGTGAGATTATACCAAATCCTGGTAAGATTAAGATGTATACTTCAGGGTGACCAAAGAATCAAAATAGGTGTTGGTATAGAATTGGGTCTCCTCCTCCCGAAGGGTCAAAGAAGGTTGTATTCAGGTTTCGGTCGGTAAGTAATATGGTAATACCTGCGGCAAGTACTGGTAGTGAGAGCAGCAACAGGACTGCTGTGATAAGTACAGATCATACAAATAAAGGCGTTTGGTATTGTGACATGGCTGGAGATTTTATGTTGATTGCTGTGGTAATAAAGTTGATGGCCCCTAGAATTGATGATACACCGGCCAGGTGAAGGGAAAAAATAGTCAGATCCACAGAGGCGCCAGCGTGGGCCAGGTTTCCAGCTAATGGTGGATATACAGTTCAGCCTGTGCCTGCACCTGCTTCAATTCCTGAGGAGGCCAGGAGTAAGAGTAGAGATGGGGGAAGAAGTCAGAAGCTTATGTTGTTCATGCGTGGGAATGCTATATCGGGTGCTCCAATTATTAAGGGTACAAGTCAGTTTCCAAAGCCGCCGATTATAACAGGTATGACCATGAAGAAAATTATAATAAAGGCATGGGCTGTAACGATGACATTATAGATCTGGTCATCTCCCAGGAGGGCTCCTGGTTGGCTTAATTCTGCACGGATTAACAAACTTAGGGCTGTGCCTACTATGCCTGCTCAGGCCCCGAAGATCAAGTATAGGGTGCCAATGTCTTTATGGTTTGTAGAAAAAAATCAACGGGCTAAAAACACAGGTAAGATGGCTGAATGTCTAAGCGTTAGGCTGTAGACCTTTTTATAGAGGTTTGATTCCTCTTCTTATCAGATTCCGTGGTGAAATTCATATCAAATTGCAAATTTGAAGATACACTTTTATTAGTGTCGGGGTTTTCCCGCTTTTTAAAGAGCGGGAAAAAGTAGGCAAAAGCCCGCTGGATTGGGTGTTTAGCTGTTAACTAAATTGTTATGGGATCGAGGCCCATTTGTCTAGTAAGGCCTTAGCTTAATTAAAGCGTCTGAGTTGCATTCATTAGATATAAGATAAAGTCTTATAGGTCTTAGCAGAAACTAAGAGGTTTTATCTCTTGTTTGGGGCTTTGAAGGCCCCCGGTTTAAGTCTAGGTCAGATCCTAAGTTTCTAAATAATGGTTAATAGAGTGGGTACGATTGGAAGTAGGGTGGTGGATAGTATGATTATTGGGGTGAGATAGAATGATTGATGGGGTTTGTGTCGTCATTGTTGTGTGGAGTTGGTAGAATTTGGAGGTAGTGTGATGGTTGCTTGGTATGAGGTTCGTAGGTAGAAGAATAGGCTCAATATTGATATAATGACTATTGTAGTGGCGGTGAAGTATATGTGTTGTTTAGATAGTTCTTGAATGATTAGTCATTTTGGTATAAATCCTGTTAGTGGTGGTAGGCCTGCTAGTGATATAAGGATGAGTATTATTGTGGCATTTAATATTGGCAGTTTTGTTCATGATGTTATTATTATGGAGACTTTGTTTGTTTCTAAGAGTTTAATTATTAGGAATATTGTGGAGGTTATAATGGCGTATGTGTAGAATGTTAGTATTATGAGTTTTGGGGATAAGGTAAGGATTGTGATTATTCACCCCAAATGGGCGATAGAGGAAAATGCTATGATTTTTCGTAATTGGGTTTGATTTAATCCGCCTCATCCCCCAATAATAATGGATGTTAGTCCTAGTGTTACTGTTAAGGGTGTGTTCATAGACTGGGCTGTTATTAGTAGTAAGGATAGTGGTGCTAGTTTTTGTCAGGTGGTTAAGATTATGGCTGTTATTGTAGTGGCTCCTTGTAGTACTTCTGGTAATCAGAAATGGAAGGGGGCTAATCCTAGTTTGATAGCTAGGGCTGTAGTGAGAATTACACATGAGGGTGTGTTTGATATTTGGGTGATATCTCATTGGCCTGTTTGTCATGCATTGGTGATACTGGAGGCTAGGATTAATGTTGAGGCGGCTGCCTGTGTTAGGAAGTATTTGGTAGCTGCTTCGATTGCTCGGGGGTGATGTTGTTTGGCGATTAATGGAGTGATGGCTAGGGTGCTGATTTCTAAGCCCATTCATGCTAGAATTCAATGGTCGCTGGAGATTGTGAGTAGAGGACCCATGATTAGGCTAGTAATAATAATTGTGCTTGCATGTGGATTCATTATTAGTATAGGAGGGATTTAAACCAACATTTTTGGGGTATGGGCCCAAGAGCTTAATTAGCTGACTTTACTAGAATGTAGTATAATGGAAGTATGGAGGGTTTTGATCTCTCTGGTGTAGGTTCAATTCCTATTTTTCTAGGAGACGAGGGGATTTTAACCTCTATTATTCACCCTATCAAGGTGGTCCTTTAATTCAGGCACGTGTCCTACGGTACTGGCGGAAGTCCTGATAAGGTGATGGGTAGGGATATGTGTCAGAAGCATAGTGCTAAGGTGATTGGGAGGAAGTTCTTTCATAGAAGGTGTATGAGTTGGTCATATCGGAATCGTGGGTAGGAGGTTCGAATTCATAGGAATCCTGCTGATAATAGTATTGTTTTTGAGATCAGTGATAGGGTAAATAGTTCTGGGGTGTTGTTGATGTAAGCGGGGTTTAGGAATAGAATAGTGGTTAGAATGTTTATTATTAGGATGTTTGAGTATTCTGCTAGGAAGAATAGGGCGAATGGACCAGCAGCGTATTCGACGTTAAATCCTGATACAAGTTCAGATTCGCCCTCGGTTAAATCGAATGGTGCTCGGTTAGTTTCAGCTAATGTAGAAATGTATCATATTGTTATTAGTGGTCAGGAGGAGAATATTAAGTATATGGGTTCTTGTACTGTTGTAAATGTTTGTATGTTAAATCCCCCTGAAAAAAGGATTATGGAGAGTAGGATGATTCCCAGGGTTACTTCATATGAGATGGTTTGAGCTACTGCTCGTAGGGCACCTATTAGGGCGTATTTTGAGTTTGAAGCTCAGCCCGATCAGAGAATTGAGTAGGCCATGAAACTGGAAATAGAGATTAGAAATAGAAGGCCTAAATTAAGGTCAGCTAGTGGGAAAGGCATGGGGAGAGGGAGTCAAATTAATAGGGCCAATGTCAGAGCTATTACTGGTGAGATAGTAAATAATGTGATTGATGAATTTAGTGGGTAAATTGGTTCTTTAATGAATAATTTTACGCCGTCTGCTACTGGCTGGAGTAGTCCTTGTGGTCCTACGGCATTAGGGCCTTTTCGAAGTTGTGTGTAGCCGAGTACTTTGCGTTCAATTAGGGTGAAGAAAGCTACGGCAATGAGGATTGGAATTATGTATATGAGTGGGGATATTAGGTTGATTAGTAATGTTTTCATAATTGGAAAGGGGAATTGAACCCCTGGATAAAGGGTTTAGGCCTTTTGCATTTTACCCGGCTCTGCCATCCCAATTAGGCCCTTTTTTAGGGCTGTGGTTTGTCTGCCTTATTATTAGTTGAGTTGTTTTCACTAATGTGGGGTAAGGTTTGTTTTTAGTATGGGCCTTGTCTTTTCGGTCCTTTCGTACTAGAAAAGACTTAGAATTTATAGATAGAAACCGACCTGGATTGCTCCGGTCTGAACTCAGATCACGTAGGACTGTTAATCGTTGAACAAACGAACCCTTGATAGCGGCTGCACCATCAGGATGTCCTGATCCAACATCGAGGTCGTAAACTCCATCGTCGATAGGAACTCTAGGATGGGATTGCGCTGTTATCCCTGGGGTAGCTTGGTTCGTTGATCAAATATATTGGATCGTTTTGCCGGAAGCACTGTGGGCTGTAGGTCTAGGCTTAGAAGGAGAATTCTTTTTCGGAGGTTTTATTTTACTCCGAGGTCGCCCCAACCGAAAATATAAATCAGATGCTAGTTTGGTGTGGGCCCGCGGGTGGATGTTAGTATTAGTTGATTTGTATTTGAAGTTCCACAGGGTCTTCTCGTCTTATAACGTTATTCCTGCTTTTGCACAGGAAGATCAATTTCACTGATTATTTGTAAGAGACAGGTAGAACCTCGTTTGGCCGTTCATTCTAGTCTTTATTTAAAAGACAAGTGATTACGCTACCTTTGCACGGTTAGGATACCGCGGCCGTTTAACAGTGTCACTGGGCAGGCATTACCTCTAATACTTGTGCTGCTAGAGGCTATGTTTTTGGTAAACAGTCGGGCTCGTTTATTTGCCTAGTTCCTTTTACAAATTTTAATCTTTCTTGTATGCGCTCCTGTGTCGGGTTAACAGTTGAGTCTATAGGGTAGTTTAAATGTTGCTGTTTTATAGTGATGGTTGTTAATAGTCAGTAGTTTGTCTGTTGTGACTTAAGCTAGCGCGTTAGAGAAGTTTTATCTTCTTGTTACTCATTTTAGCATTAGTTCCTCTATTTAAGTAGAGTGGCTCAATGTTATGGGGGGAAAAAATTTTTTGTTATTATTTAATAGCGGGTGGATGGGCTTTGACGCTTTCTTTGGTGGTGGCTGCTTTAAGGCCTACGGTCGGCTGTATTTTGGTGTTTTGTCCTCCGTTATTAGGTTGTGTCCTTTTTCAATTGGGCTGTACCCCGATTGAATAAATCTTAAACTTTTCTTTTTACTTTGGGTTGTTTTTAGAAGGTTTAAGGTTGAACTTAAATTCTTTTATTGAGCAACCAGCTATCACTAAGTTCGTTAGGCTTTTCACCTCTACTTATAGGTCTTTCCACTCTTTTGCCACAGAGACGGATTATAGCCTTGGTGCGGCTGCCTTTAAGTAGCTCACTTAGTTTCGGGGGTTCATACTTTAGGGCTCTTTGCTTGAATATGCTGGCTAAATCATGATGCAAAAGGTATAAGGATTAATCTTTGCTTTTTATGGCTTAGTGAGTATTTCATTATTTTTCATCTTTCCCTTGCGGTACTATTTCTATTGCTCCAATTATCTTTTCTATCGCCTATACTAGGATGGTGAAAATGTTTTGGCTAGTTTTAGTGGGATAGTTTTGTTTGTTGAGTTTTTTGTTTTTGGTTGGGCTAGGTTGTTGCTCAAAATAGTCCTGTTTTAATGTACATCTTTCAGGTGTAAGCTGAATGCTTTTGATTAAGCTATATTTTGAGTATTCCAAGTACACCTTCCGGTATACTTACCTTGTTACGACTTGCCTCATCTGTTTGTTTATTGTGGGTTTATTTATGTTGTTAAGTTATTTGAGGAGGGTGACGGGCGGTGTGTGCGCACCTCAGGACCGACTTAAGTTGGGCGCTCTGATCCCGGCTTACTGCTAAATCCTACTTGTGGGACTTATTTCATAGTTCCTTTCCGTGAATAAATTTCTAATATAGAAAATGTAGCCCATTTCTTCCATCTCAATTAGCTACACCTTGACCTGACTTGTTAACTGTTTTTAGTTATTTTGCCTACTTTTATGGCCCTCAGGGGGTAGGCTGGTGACGGTGGTATATAGGCGGGATTGGCAAGAGATGGTGAGGTGGATCGTGGATTATCGATTATAGAACAGGCTCCTCTAGGGGGGTTTGAGGTACCGCCAAGTCCTTAGAGTTTTAAGCGTTTTGCTCGTAGTTCTCTGGCGGATATTTTTGTGCGTTAAATATCTAAGTTTAGGGCCAAGCATAGTGGGGTATCTAATCCCAGTTTGTGTTTTGGCGATCGTGGGTTCAAATAGTTCTGTTACATTAAGGTTATTTTCATATTGGGGTAATGTATACTTTTACGTATGACAGTTGAGTGAGGGGTTTACCTTAATCTTTTAGATTATAATTTTAGTCACATTTTACGCCGGTTTTCTGTTAATTTGAGTTTCTTGTATAACCGCGGTGGCTGGCACAAGATTGACCAACTCTGTTTGCTGTAACTAAGTCAAGCTTATGCTTATTGCTTAATTTTTATCACTGCTGAAAACCCTTGGGGGTGTGGCAAAGCTAGGTGTTTTGGGCTGTCATGGTGTGCCTGATACCTGCTCCTTTTGTCTGATAGGACTGTTAGGGCGTTTTCACTGGTGTGCTGATACTTGCATGTGTAAGTTTAGCGAAAAATAACAGTAAGGCTAGGACCAAATCTTTGTGTTTTTGGGGCGTATGGGTAACCCATCTTGGCAACTTCAGTGCCATGCTTTGCGATAAGCTACAATAAC